ATATATATTGTTTTTTTATTTTTTAAACAATATATATAACATAAAATTTTGGTGGAGCACTTACTTAGTACTGGTTTTCTTGTTTTTGGGGTTTGGCAAGATACGATGGGTTTGTCAGTATTAAGGGGGGTAGGGGGGTTTGACGAAAATCCTCCGGGGGGATTCTTAGTGTTTTCTGTTCTTATAACGGTACCCTTATGCACTTGAGATATTATAATGTGGTTCTTTATTAATGTCATTGAAACATTCAGCTAATGTTTCCTTGAAACATATATGTGCAACCCGGACTTTTTATTTTAGTGAGCACTGGAAGTGGTGAAGAAAAAGCCCCAAAAAAAAAGAGAACCCCTATGCCTATAAGAGAACGCCCGGCTTGGTGGGTAACGAGTCGAATGAACCACACCAATAACCTATGTCGGATACAGTTCACAGTGTGAGTAGTTCGGGTGTTGGGACCCTGAAATAGGAACCAAATGCCAGGAATAGTTCACCGGGTGCCACCCCCACGATTTGTGCCCCTGATTCTATCATTAAACGTATGCCCCTGAATTGTGCTTGTTGGTCGGTTCTTACTGTGAGTTTTTTGTAGATTCCGATACTTGCTGGTGCCATGCAAGGAAAATTTTGAGTGCCAGTTTTTATGGATTAATCTATTTCCACATCTTCTGATAATTCCATGCTTCATCTTGATTTAAATGCTTATGTAAAATTAAAAGTTTTATGTTGGGTTCCGATGCTCTGGTTGGTCTAAGTTTGACTAAGAATGGCATTGTCCCTAAGTCATCATGTACGATAAAGCATAATATGTAACCTTGTCAGAAAACACAAAAACTATTTCATCAAACACATTTGATGAAATAGCCTAAATGTTAAATTTACATATTAATTAATGCTTATTAGACATAATATAATGTCCAGAGGGTAGTTTAATTTATGATCTTAGCTTTGGGAGCTAAGGGTGAGAGTTAAAATCTCTCCTCTCTGAGTGCGCTAGAAAGAAATTTAATCTTCATTCTCCGGTTTACAAGGCCGGTGCTTTAAAATTAAGCTACTAGGGCACTATTATCAGTCGAGCATTTTGTTTTCTATTCAAGCAATTAATGGATTTAGTACTAAAAATAAGGTGAAGTAGAGTACTGATGCAGTTTGTCCAATAATGATGAATGGGTGTTCTACTGGTATGCCCCCGATTCATGTTAAAACGAACATGTCAGCCACTAAGAGCCAGAATAAAATTTGAGAGGCGGGCCGGAATGTTAGGGCTCGTTGTTTTGATGTGTGGAGAAGGGGGACTAGTATCAAGATAAGAATTGAGAAAAGCAGTGCTAGTACTCCTCCAAGCTTATTTGGGATAGAGCGAAGAATGGCGTAGGCGAAAAGGAAGTACCATTCTGGTTTAATGTGTGGTGGGGTTACTATCGGGTTAGCAGGGGTGAAGTTATCTGGGTCGCCTAAGACGTTTGGGTAAAAAAGCGCTAATGATGTAAGAGCAGTAAGTATAATAATAAAACCCAGAAGATCTTTATATGAAAAGTAGGGGTGGAACGGGATTTTGTCTGCGTCGGAGTTTAGGCCAGCGGGATTATTGGATCCTGTTTCGTGTAGGAAAAGCAGGTGAAGTAATGTTGCGGCTAGGACCACGAACGGAAGAAGAAAATGAAATGCGAAAAATCGAGTTAGGGTAGCATTATCTACTGAAAACCCCCCTCAGATTCATTGAACTAAGGTGTTCCCAACATATGGAACAGCAGATAATAGGTTTGTAATTACGGTTGCCCCTCAGAAAGATATTTGGCCTCAAGGGAGAACATATCCAACGAAGGCTGTTATTATTACTAAAAGGAATAAAATTACTCCAATGTTTCATGTTTCTTTATAAAGGTATGAGCCGTAGTACAGACCACGGGCAATGTGCATGTAGAGACAGATAAAAAAGAATGATGCCCCATTGGCATGCAGGTTTCGAATTAGTCAGCCGTAGTTAACATCACGGCAAATGTGAGCTACTGAAGAGAATGCTGTGGAGATGTCAGAGGTATAGTGTATGGCAAGAAATAATCCTGTAAGGATTTGGGTAATTAAACATAGTCCTAATAAGGAGCCAAAATTTCATATAGCTGAGATATTGGATGGGGTGGGAAGATCTACTAAGGCGTCGTTAGCAATTTTTAGGATAGGGTGGGTTTTTCGCAGGTTTGCCATTAAGGGTTTCTATAGTTGAATTACAACGGTGGTTTTTCATATCATTAGTCTCGGTTAAAATCCGGGTAGAAATCATGGAATATTTCGTTTTTTTGTTTATAGCGTTAATAGTTTTAGGGGTATTAGGGGTTGCTTCTAATCCTGCACCTTATTTTGCTGCTCTTGGTCTGGTCTTGGGGGCAGGAGGAGGTTGTGGGTTGCTGGCGGGGTATGGAGGGTCTTTTGTGTCTTTAGTACTTTTGTTAATTTATTTAGGGGGGATGCTAGTAGTCTTTGCGTATTCGGCTGCTTTGGCCGCGGAGCCTTATCCTGAGTCTTGAGGGGATTGGTCGGTTTTAGGTTATGTAGCGGGTTATTCTTTATTATGTGTTATAGGGGTATTTGTGTTTGTCAAGGACATGAAAAATTCTTGCTTTATAGTGGACGAATTTAATAATTTTTCGGCCTTGCGTGGGGATTTTGGTGGGGTCTCGTATATTTATTATTTAGGGGGAGAAATGTTGATAATTTGTGGGTGGGCTTTATTGCTAACGCTTTTTGTTGTTCTTGAATTATCGCGAGGGCGGGAGCGAGGGGCCTTGCGAGCAATTTAGTAAAATAGGGTGACTAAGATTGCCATAGAGGTGGTTAAAACTAGAACTCCAAGATAAGTTTTGATCAATCCTTGTTGGGGGTCGTTGACCGTTTTAATTATTGGGATTTGGGAAATTGCTGTTCCTTTGGGTCCAGTTTTTTCAAGCCAAGTTTGATCTACTAGTTGGGTGGCGGCAGTTTGCCCTAGAGTTAATATGATTTTTGGTATTGTTCGGTGAACGACTGATGAGTAGTAGCCGAGCATGTTTGAAAAATTATGAGTATTAATTTTAGGGGTTACTTTCAGTTGTTTATTTGTTAGGTTTGCAAGTTCTATGGCTATAATCAGGCCTACAATGGTTACAATAAGGGCTCCTAGTTTAAGCAGGATTGGTATGGTTATAGTTTGAGTTTTGTTGGGCAAGAAGTTAGATGTAATAATTATCCCTGCAATGATACTTCCTCAAGCTAGCCGTTTAATTGGGTTAATTAAGGTTGGGTCATTTTCATTAATTGGGCTTAGTGGTAAAAATCGGGGTTGGCCCATTGATGTAAAAAAGATAATTCGGAAGCTGTATACTGCTGTGAAGGATGTTGCTAGTAAGGTCAAGGTTAGGGCTCAGGCGTTTAACGTGGATGTGTTTAAAGCTTCAATGATCGCATCTTTTGAGAAGAATCCTGCTAGGAAGGGTGTTCCTGTTAAGGCCAGGCTTCCGATAGTTATACATGCTGATGTAAAAGGTATTATGTTGTGCAGGCCTCCTATTTTACGGATGTCTTGTTCGTCGTTTAGGCTGTGAATGACAGACCCTGAGCACAGGAAGAGTATTGCTTTAAAGAAGGCGTGTGTACAAATATGTAAGAATGCTAGTTGGGGTTGGTTTAACCCAATGGTTACTATTATCAGCCCAAGCTGACTGGATGTTGAAAAAGCTACAATTTTCTTGATATCATTTTGGGTGAGGGCACAGACCGCTGTAAAAAGTGTAGTTAGGGCTCCTAAGCATAGACAGGTGGTAAGGGCTAATTGGTTGTTTTGGATAATAGGGTGGAGGCGAATTAACAGAAAAATTCCAGCAACAACTATTGTACTAGAGTGCAACAGGGCAGATACTGGTGTAGGGCCTTCTATTGCGGCAGGTAGTCAAGGGTGGAGTCCAAACTGGGCGGATTTCCCAGTGGCAGCTAAAATTAGTCCTATTAGTGGTAAAGTTAGGTCTATGTTTTGTGTAGTAATAAAAATTTGTTGAATTTCTCAGCTGTTTGTGTTTATTGCTAATCATGCTATGCTAAAAATTAGGCCGATATCCCCCACTCGGTTATAGATAACGGCTTGAAGGGCGGCGGTGTTTGCGTCTGCTCGTCCATGTCATCATCCGATTAATAGAAACGATATGATGCCAACTCCCTCTCACCCAATAAAAAGCTGGAATATGTTGTTAGCTGTGACTAAGGTAATTATAGCAATTAAAAACATTAATAGGTATTTAAAGAATCGGTTTATATTTGGGTCTGCTGATATGTATCATGTGGCAAACTCTAGAATGGATCAGGTAACATATAATGCGATTGGGGTAAAGATTACGGAGAACTGGTCGAACTTAAAGCTTGTGTTGATATCAAAGGTTATTGTGTTTATTCAATTTCAGTTAGTTGAGATTATTTCAACACCTTGGTCTAAGAAGATAAATAGTGGTAGCAAGCTAATGAAGAAGGCTAGTTGGACTGCTGTTTTTACTTGTATTTGGGCTCAGTTCTTTTTTAAAGGTGTGGGGTTAAGTGTAGTGATAATGGGATAAGCTAGTGTAATTAGTACGAGAAATAGTGTTGAGTTAAATATTAGGGCTGTGATGTGCATAGCCACTACTTGGAGTTGCACCAAGAGTTTTTGGTTCCTAAGACCAATGGATTAACTATTATCCTTTAGAGGCCAAGGGACCCATGGAGTCTAACCACGGCTCAGAAAAATTAGCACTCTCCCAAGATTACTATTCTCCCTTGGTTAACAAGAAGGTTTTATCTTCTATCCCTAGAATCACAATCTAGGATTTTGTTTAAACTATGTTTACATATACATCATCCTCACATAAGCTCGGGTTTGAGTATAATTAGGATTAATGGTGCTAGGTGTAAGGTGATTAGAAGATGTTCTCGGGTGTGCGAGGGCTCTAGTCCAATGATGTGGTTAGGAGTGGGGCCTCGTTGGGATATTAAGAACATGTAAAGGGAATAGCCTGCCGTGATTAGGGTTCCCAATCCTGTTAAGATAATGGTGAAATTTGATCAGTTAAATATTGAGGTAATAATTATTAGTTCTCCTATCAGATTAGGGAGTGGGGGTAAGGCCAGGTTTGCTAGTGAAGTAATAAATCATCAGGTGGCTATTAGAGGTAGAAGGGCTTGCAGGCCCCGTGCTAAGACAAGGGTACGGCTGTGTGTTCGTTCGTAGTTTGTGTTTGCCATACAGAACAGTGCTGAGGAGACAAGGCCATGGGCAATTATTAAAATGATTGCTCCAGTGAATCCTCATGGTGTTTGAATTAGAATACCTGCGGCCACCAAGCCTATATGGCTAACTGAGGAGTAGGCAATTATAGACTTTAGGTCAGTTTGTCGTATGCAGATAGAGCCGGTCATGATAATGCCTCAGAGGGCTAGGATAATGAAGGGGTAGGCTAGTTCTTTAGTAATAGGTGTGAGAATTATTATAATTCGTATTATCCCATAACCTCCTAATTTTAGGAGTACTGCGGCAAGGATTATTGAGCCGGCAATAGGGGCTTCAACATGTGCTTTAGGAAGTCATAGGTGAACACCATATAAAGGCATTTTAACTAAAAAGGCCATAAGACACCCAACCCATCAGATTTTAGCACTTCATGAGGTTGAATAAACATCTGTGTGTTGAATAATTAACATTGATAAGCTCCCTAGATCTTTTTGTAAAATAAGTAGTGCTACTAAAAGGGGAAGGGATCCTGCTAGGGTATAAAATAGGAAGTATGTTCCCGCATTAAGGCGCTCTGCCTGATTTCCTCATCGTGTAATAATAATGAGGGTTGGGATCAGGGTGGCTTCGAATATAACATAAAATATCATAATTTCTGTTGAGCTAAACGCTAAAATTAAAAAAATCTGTAGGGTGGAGAGTAACATGATGAATGTTCGCTGTCGATTAATTGGTTCTGTAGATATATGATTTTGACTTGCAATAATTATGAGAGGGAGTAATCAGCAGGACAAGACGAGCAATGGGGTAGACAAAGGGTCGGTTGCAATATATTGGTTTGATGATACTCAGCCTGTTTCTGTTTCCCATTTTATTCAAGACAGGCTAATGAGTGCAATAAAGAGGCTTTGTGATGAGGTTGTAGCCCATAGCCATTTTTTGTTTACAATTCATGTTGTGGGGATTATCATGATTGTGGGAATTAGTACTTTTAGCATTGTAATAAGTTTAGGGCCTTTAAGTGATCTGTACCGTGGGTACGGGATGTGGCTACTAACAGTGCCAACCCTGCACTGGCTTCGCAGGCAGAGAATGCTAGTAGTATTATTGGGGCTGACGAGAAAACACTGGAGTTTATCTGAGTAGATCATAGGGCGAGGCCTACATAGAGTGATAATATTATGGCTTCTAGACAAAGTAGGGCCGATAAAAGATGCTTTCGATGGAAAGCAAGGCCGGATAAACCGAGGGTGAATGCTAAGGTGAATGTAAAATGAGTTGGGGTCATAAGACGATCATGGATTTGAACCAGGTTTTGCTGAGCCGAAATCAGCGGTCTTTCTTTAGACTAATCGTCTATTCAGCCCACTCTAGGCCCCCTTGAGCTCATTCATAGGCAAGGCCAATAGTTAATAGGATAATAATTAGTGTGGCTCAAAATAAGGTTTGAGTTGTAGTTATAAGCTGGTTTCCTCAAGGCAGCGGAAGTAGTAGAGCAATTTCCAGGTCGAAAAGTAAGAATAGGATTGCTACTAAGAAAAATCGCATTGAGAATGGTAGTCGGGCAGATCCTAAGGGGTCAAATCCGCATTCGTAGGGCGAGAGCTTTTCTGAGTCTGGGTTTATTTGTGGAAGTCAAAAGGATACGAAAATTAAAATGCATGAGAGGGCTGTAGTAATTATTAAAATAGAAATAATTGGGTTCATTATCTTTCCCTGGAGTTTAACCAGGATTAAATAATTGGAAGTCATTTGTATTTGGTTGATACTAGAAAGATTATGAGCCTCATCAGTAGATTGAAATATATAGGAATAGTCAAACCACGTCAACAAAGTGTCAGTATCATGCTGCGGCTTCGAATCCAAAGTGGTGTTCTGAGGTGAAGTGGTACTTTACTTGTCGAAGCAAGCATACTGCTAAGAATGTAGAGCCGATGATTACGTGCAGGCCATGGAAACCTGTAGCTACGAAGAATGTTGAACCGTAAACTCCATCGGCAATTGTAAAAGGTGCCTCGTAATACTCTATAGCTTGAAGTAGGGTGAAGTAGAATCCTAATAAAATTGTAAGAGTGAGAGATTGAATTGCTTGTTTTCGTTCTCCTTCTATGATGCTGTGGTGGGCTCATGTGACTGTTACCCCTGAAGCCAGTAGTACGGCAGTATTAAGGAGGGGCACTTCGAATGGGTCTAGGGTAATAATTCCTGTGGGAGGTCAGCAAGCTCCAAGTTCTGGTGTGGGAGCTAGGCTGGAGTGATAAAATGCTCAAAAGAAGCCTAGGAAGAAAAAAACTTCTGAGGTAATGAACAGGATTATTCCATATCGTAAACCTTTTTGTACGGGAGGTGTGTGATGTCCTTGGAAGGTTCCTTCTCGCACAATATCTCGTCATCATTGGTATATTGTGAGCAATAATAGTAGTATGCCCAGTGTGACAAGGGTTATGGATTGAAAGTGAAATCATATAGCGGTTCCGGATGTAACTAGCAGGGCAGCAACTGCTCCTGTTAAAGGTCAAGGGCTGGGGTCAACTATGTGGAATGCATGTGCTTGGTGTGCCATTATACGTTTTCTTGTAGGTACAGGCTTAATAGTAGTACGAATACGTACGCCTGAATTATAGCAACGGCTACCTCAAGTAGTGTAAGTAGGAATAGTACTAAGGATGTTAAAATAGCAACGGTTGGCATCAGGGGAAGAAGAACGAAGACTGCGGTGGCAATTAGTTGAATTAATAAGTGGCCTGCAGTTAGGTTAGCTGTCAACCGTACGCCTAAAGCAAGCGGTCGAATAAACAGACTAATAGTTTCGATAATAATGAGAATAGGAATTAGTGGGACGGGGGTCCCTTCGGGCAGGAGGTGTCCTAGTGCAATTGTTGGTTGGTTTCGTATTCCAATGATCACGGTTGCTAATCATAAAGGTACTGCAAAGCCTATATTTAAAGATAGTTGTGTTGTAGGGGTAAATGTATAAGGAAGAAGTCCTAAAAGATTTATAGTAATGAGAAATAACATTAAAGATGTAAATAGTGCGGCTCATTTATGACCACCTGGGTTTAAAGGTGTGAAGATTTGTTGTGTAAATAAACCAACAAATCATCCCTGTAAGGTTAATAATCGATTATTAAGTCATCGGCGTGTACAGGTGGGATATAGGGTTCAAGGCAAAATAAGGGCAACTCCTATTAGTGGAATTCCTATTAGTGTGGGGCTTATAAACTGGTCAAAAAAATTTAGTGCCATGGTCAATTTCAGGGGTTAGTTGTTGAGCTCTCTGCGCTTCGCGGGTTAGGTTCATTATTAAAGGTGTGTGATATTAATTTAGTAGGGGCAATAATAAGGAATACTAATCATGAGAATACTAGGATTATAAATCAAGGGGAGGGGTTTAATTGGGGCATGTCACTGAGGGTGGTCGGAATCACCAATCTCTAGCTTAAAAGGCTAACGCTAAGTCCTGTTTAGCTTCTCAATGAGGCGTCTTCGAGTATTGTAGATGATCAGGATTCAAAGTGATTTAATGGTACTGCTTCGACAACGATAGGTATAAAACTGTGATTTGCGCCGCAGATTTCGGAGCATTGTCCATAATAAACCCCCGGTCGGGCTGCAATAAATGCTGTTTGATTAAGTCGTCCTGGTACTGCATCTATTTTAACACCAAGGGCAGGGACTGCTCATGAGTGAAGAACATCTTCTGCGGTGACTAAAACTCGTACAGGAGACTCTATTGGAACAACTATTCGGTGGTCTGTCTCTAATAGTCGAAATTGTCCAGGAGTTAGGTCTTGTGTAGGAATTATATAAGAATCAAAGCCTAGGTCTTCATAGTCTGTGTACTCATAGCTTCAGTATCATTGATGCCCAATTGCTTTAATGGTAAGGTGTGGGTCATTAATTTCGTCTATTAGATAAAGGATTCGGAGTGATGGGAGTGCAATTAGAATTAAAATAATTGCTGGAAGAACAGTTCAAACAATCTCGATTTCTTGAGAATCTAAAATATAAGTATCTGTTAATGTGGTTGTTACTATGGCTACAATAATATAAAGTACAAGGGTGCTAATTAAGAATACAATTATTAGTGCGTGGTCATGAAAGTGGAGAAGTTCTTCTATTACAGGAGATGCTGCGTCTTGGAAACCTAGCTGAGCGGGATGTGCCATTAAGATGCGCGGGGTTTTAACCCACAATTCCGCCTTGACAAGGCGGTGTAATTCTTATTACTAGCGTCTTATTGAAAGAGAGTGACAGAGTGGTGATGTGGTCGGCTTGAAACCGTCTTATGGGGGTTCAATTCCTTCCTTTCTTGAATATTTAATTACTTTCCCATATAGAGGGTTAGTATCTCAAAATTTGTAGTCTCAGGCTGGGTGGGAGCGAACATACCCGGGCTCTTCAAATGTGTGATAGGGTGGGGGGCAGCCGTGTAATCACTCAATATTCGTTGTGGTTAGTTCTACTCATTTAACTTCTCGTTTTGAGGCGAAGGCTTCTCACAAGATAAATAGGAATAGGATCACGGCTGTAAGGGATACCAGGGAGCCAATAGAGGAGATGGTGTTTCATAGGGTATAAGCATCGGGGTAATCTGAGTACCGTCGAGGTATTCCTGCCAGGCCTAGGAAATGTTGAGGGAAGAATGTAAGATTTACTCCAATAAATATTACTCCAAAGTGAATTTTAGTTCAGGTGTCGTGTAAGGTATATCCTGTGAACAGTGGGAATCAGTGTACAAATCCTCCTATAATTGCAAATACAGCTCCTATAGAAAGAACATAGTGGAAGTGTGCTACGACATAGTATGTATCATGAAGAACGATGTCAATGGATGAGTTGGCTAATACAATCCCGGTTAGACCTCCTACTGTAAAAAGGAAAATAAATCCTAAGGCTCATAGTAGGGGGGTCTCTCACTTAATTTGGCCTCCATGAAGAGTGGCGAGTCAGCTAAAGACTTTTACTCCGGTTGGGATTGCGATAATTATTGTGGCCGAGGTAAAGTAAGCGCGTGTGTCCACATCTATTCCGACTGTGAACATATGATGAGCTCATACGATAAACCCTAGTAGTCCAATTGCTATTATTGCTCAAACCATTCCTATATACCCAAATGGTTGAGGCTTACCAGCATAGTATGCAACGATATGGGAAATCATTCCGAAGCCTGGTAAAATTAAAATGTAAACTTCTGGATGACCAAAAAATCAAAATAGGTGTTGATAAAGGATTGGGTCTCCTCCACCAGCGGGGTCAAAAAAGGTTGTATTAAGGTTTCGATCGGTTAGGAGCATTGTAATGCCGGCGGCTAATACTGGGAGAGATAAGAGAAGGAGCACTGCTGTTACTAGAACTGATCATACGAATAAAGGCGTTTGATACTGTGTAATGGCGGGAGGTTTCATGTTAATAATGGTTGTAATAAAGTTAATTGCCCCTAGGATAGATGATACCCCTGCCAGGTGAAGGGAGAAGATGGTTAGATCAACTGAGGCTCCGGCATGGGCTAAGTTCCCCGCAAGGGGAGGATAAACAGTCCAACCAGTACCGGCCCCGGCTTCAACTCCGGAGGAGGCTAGCAGTAGAAGGAAGGAAGGGGGCAGAAGTCAGAAGCTTATGTTATTTATCCGAGGGAATGCTATATCAGGGGCTCCGATTATTAGGGGAATAAGTCAGTTTCCGAACCCTCCAATCATAATGGGTATTACTATAAAGAAAATTATTACGAAGGCATGGGCTGTTACAATTACATTATAAATTTGGTCGTCACCTAGCAGGGCCCCGGGCTGGCTAAGCTCAGCTCGGATTAAAAGGCTTAATGCGGTTCCAACCATCCCGGCTCAGGCACCAAATACAAGATATAGGGTGCCGATGTCTTTATGGTTAGTAGAGAAGAATCAACGGGTGATTGCCACAGGTAAGATGGCCGAGTGTTTAGGCGGTGGGCTGTAGTCCCATGTATAGAGGTTTGATTCCTTTTCTTATCAAGTTTTGTGGTGTAGTCGCACCCCAGATTGCAAACCTGGTGGCGCAGGGTAACCTCTGCCGAAACTTCCCCTCCCCGGCGACGGGGAAGTAGATGGATGCCTGCTGGATTTGGCGCCTAGCTGTTAACTAGGATTTTGAGGGATCGAGGCCCTTCTATCTATAAAGGCCTTAGCTTAATTAAAGCGTTTGATTTGCATTCAATTAATGTGGGATAGAGCCCCGCAGGTCTTATCAGAGGTTGGGAGGGTTTCACTCCCGCTTAAGGCTTTGAAGGCCTTCGGTCTGTCTATCCTAAACTTCTATATTGTTAAGGTCATAGCAGCAGGGGTGATTGGTAACATAGCAATGGATAGTAAAGCTATTAACGGCAATGGGTTTGTGGCTATAGTTTTTAATCGCCATGGAGATTTGTTTGTGTTAACGTTAGGGCTGCATGTTAGTGTTATACTGTAGCAGAGTCGGAGGTAGAAAAATAGGCTCAGTAGAGCGGCTAAAGCCATGATGGTGGAAGTTACAGGAAGGTCTTGTTTGGTTAGTTCTTGTAGAATTATTCATTTTGGTATAAATCCTGTCAGCGGGGGAAGGCCTCCAAGTGACAGTATTGTTAATATGGTAATAGTAACTAGGGCTGGGGCTTTTGTTCATACTGTTGCTAATATATTGATGTTTGTTGCTGATACAATTTTTAAGGTTATGAATGCGGTTGATGTTATGATGATATAAATTATTAGGTTAAGCAGCATTAATTCAGGGGAATATTTTAGTACGATAATCATTCAACCTATATGAGCGATTGAAGAGTATGCTAAGATTTTCCGTAGTTGTGTTTGATTTAGTCCCCCCCATCCACCAATAAGGGTCGATGCTAGTCCAATTATAATTAAAATAGAAGTATTTACGCTAGGGGATAATTGGTAGATCAGAATTATTGGGGCAAGTTTCTGCCATGTTGATAGGATGAGGCCGGTTGTTAGGTCTAATCCTTGAAGTACTTCTGGCAGTCATAGGTGAGTGGGGGCTAGCCCAATTTTTATTCCTAAAGAGATCATAGTGACTGTGGCCGTCAGTGGGTGTGATATCTGCTGAATTTGTCACTCTCCAAGGAGTCATGCATTCGATGTGGTGGCAAATAATATCAGGGCGGCCGCGGCTGCCTGGGTGAGGAAATATTTTGTTGTGGCTTCAACAGCCCGGGGGTGGTGCTGTTGAGCCATTAGTGGGATGATGGCTAGTGTATTAATCTCTAACCCTATTCATGCTAGTAGTCAGTGGGAGCTGGCAAATGTAATGGTGGTTCCTAGGCCTAGGCTTGCAATAAGGACAAATATTACTCATGGGTTCATTAGTAAAGGAAGGATTTTAACCAACATGTTCGGGGTATGGGCCCGAAAGCTTATTTAGCTGACCTTACTATAGGAGGTAGTGTAATGGAAGCACAAGGAGTTTTGATCTCCTAAGTAAGGGTTCGAGCCCCCTTCTCCTAAGGAAGCGGGAGGGTCTTAATCTCCATGGTCCACTCTATCAAAGTGGCCCTTTAATTTCAGGCACACTTCCTTTAAAACTGAGGTGGCAATCCCGCCAGTGCAATGGGCAGGGTTATATTTCATATCAGGAGTGCCAAGGCTAAAGGGAGGAAGTTCTTTCACACTAAATGTATTAATTGGTCGTATCGGAATCGTGGGTAGGAGGCACGTACTCATAAAAATGCTACTGAGAGGAGGGCGGCTTTGAATATTAAGTTAATTGTTGTTATTTCTGGTATCAAGGGGTTTAGAGTAGCACCCAAAAATAAAATTGTAGATAAGGTGTTTATTAACAAGATATTTGAGTATTCAGCTAGAAAGAATAGTGCGAATGGACCGCCGGCATATTCTACGTTAAACCCCGAGACTAACTCCGATTCTCCCTCTGTTAGGTCAAATGGGGCTCGATTGGTCTCTGCTAATGTTGATACATATCATATGGCAGCTAGAGGCCATCCGGGGGCTAGCAGTCAGATGGCTTCTTGGGCTGTGTTAAATATGGTCAGGTTAAATCCTCCAACTATAATAATTACTGATAGTAAAATTAGACCAAGGCTGACTTCGTAGGAGATGGTTTGTGCCACGGCTCGTAGGGCTCCAATAAGGGCATATTTTGAGTTTGAGGCTCAGCCTGATCCTAAAATTGAATATACGGCAAGGCTTGAGAGGGCTAGTACGAAAAGAATCCCTAGGTTTAAGTTAATGACAGGGTAAGGTATCGGGATGGGAGCTCATATTACAAGGGCGAGGGTTAAGGCTAGGGTAGGGGTTACTAAAAATAGAAATGGAGAGGCAGCTGATGGTCGGACCGGCTCTTTAATAAATAGTTTTACCCCATCGGCAATCGGCTGTAATAGACCGTATGGACCTACAATATTTGGTCCTTTACGTAGTTGTATATAGCCTAGTACTTTTCGCTCCAACAGGGTTAAAAAAGCCACGGCTAGCAGTACTGGCACGATGTATGCTAAAGGATTAATAATGTGCGTTATAATTGAGTTCATAGCTGAAGGAGAGGATTTGAACCTCCGATAGAAAGGGCTTAGGCCTTTTGCAATTACCAGGCTCTGCCACCTTAGCGTGCCATTCTATCTGGCGGGTGAGTCTTGCCCATTGTCCGTTTTATATGACTTCAGCGGGCTGGGCTGGGGCTTGATTCTTCGTTGGCCCCCTTACCCCGGTCCTTTCGTACTAGGGGTAGGCCAGTTCATAGATAGAAACCGACCTGGATTACTCCGGTCTGAACTCAGATCACGTAGGACTATTAATCGTTGAACAAACGAACCCTTAATAGCGGCTGCACCAATAGGATGTCCTGATCCAACATCGAGGTCGTAAACCCTCTCGTCGATATGGACTCTGGGAGAGGATTGCGCTGTTATCCCTAGGGTAACTGGGTTCGTTGATCAGGTTTAGGCCTGGGTCATATTTGGTCAGATTTTCTGGTACTTAGAGCTGTTATTCTTAGTTCAAGGGTTTTCCCGTTCCACTTGGAGGCTTTTCTTTCCTCCACGGTCGCCCCAACCGAAGGCGTCTTGATCATCAGTTTTTGTTTTAACCGAACATTTATTTTAAAATAGGGTTTGGTATGCTTGATCATTTGCCTAAAGCTCCATAGGGTCTTCTCGTCTTATGTGGTTATGCCCGCTTCTGCACGGGTAGATCAATTTCATTGACTAGGGAAAGGAGACAGTTAAACCCTCGTAATGCCATTCATACAGGTCTCCATTTAAAAGACAAGTGATTACGCTACCTTCGCGCGGTTAAAATACCGCGGCCGTTAAACACTGCTGTCACAGGGCAGGCGGGACCTCTAATACTTCGTTGTTAGCAAGAGGCGATGTTTTTGGTAAACAGGCGGGGTTTTGATTTTGCCGAGTTCCTTCTTTTCCTTTTAGTCTTTCCTTGGTGCACTCCTGTGTCGGGTTGACGGTACTTGATTCAGGTTTTTCTTGTTTGTTATGTTTTTTGTTATTCCCTCTATTTGGGGCCGTTAATTATCAGTGGTTTATCCTATCTGACTCACAATTGTGCAAGGAGAGGGGTGTCGCCCTCTTATTACTAATTCTAGCATTATCTTCTCTATATTATTATAGAGCGGCTCAGTATTTGGAGGGGGTAGGGTTTGTTTAATTGGTATTATTGGTTAAATTCTACTTGAGCTTTAACGCTGTTTTAACAGGTGGCTGCTTTTAGGCCTACTGGGGTAGATGCCTTTGGTTTTTTATCCTTTCCCACCTTAAAAGGTTGTATCCTTTACTCAAAAGGGCTGTACCCCTTTTGACTAACTACTATGTTTTACTGGTTCTTTTTATATAGTATTAGAATTAAATAGTGCTGAACTTATATTCATTTTCTGAGCAACCAGCTATCACCAGGTTCGGTAGGCTTGTCACCTCTACTCAGAAGTCTCTCCACTCTTTTGCCACAGAGACGGATTTGCCCCTTTGGGCTGCTTCGAAGTAGCTCCCCTGGTTTCGGGGGGTCAAACTTAAGTTCTCTTCGCTTGGGCTTTCTTGCTAGACCATGATGCAAAAGGTACAAGGCTTAGTCTTTGCTTCTCTTTGCTTTGTTGGGTTGTTTCATTTCTTTTTCAGCTTTCCCTTTCGGTACTCTTTCTATTGCTCTGGATTCCTTTTCTATCACCTATACTTAGGGGGTAAAATGTTTTAATATTTGGTTTTGATAAAATAATATCTATATTTTAAGGTTATGGTTTTATTCAGGCTAGCTGTTTGGCTTAGGACGACTTGATTTGCACGAGTGTCTTCTCAGTGTAAGGGAGATGCTTTTCTGTTTAGCTACGTCCTAATTAATCCAAGTGCACCTTCCGGTACACTTACCATGTTACGACTTGCCTCCTCTCTATTTTTCTAATCTTTTTATTTACTATCATTTCGTTTTTCGAGGAGAGTGACGGGCGGTGTGTACGCGCCTCAGGGCCTGTTTCAAAAGAGCTCTCTTTTTTCTCTTTACTGCTAAATCCACCTTCGGATGTGCATTTTTCATTGCATCCTTCGTAGTGTTCTGTTATCAGAAAATGTAGCCCATCTCTTCCCCCTTCATTCGCTACACCTCGACCTGACGTATTGGGTGTTACCCGTTGTGCTTACTGTTGTTCTCTCAAAAGGTAAACTGGCGACGGCGGTATATAAGCGGGATTAACAAGAAGGGGTGAGGTTTAACGGGGATTATCGGTTATAGGACAGGCTCCTCTAGGTGGGTCTGAGGCACCGCCAAGTCCTTTGGGTTTTAAGCTGGGGCTCGTAGTTCCCTGGCGGGCGAAGCTTGTATTTTAATCGCCTTGGTTTAAGGCTAAGCATAATGGGGTATCTAATCCCAGTTTGTGTCTTAGCTGTAGTGAGTTCAAGATTTGTAGAGCCACTTTCGTTGTTGGGCTTCGTAACCCCCATGGCGTATGACAGCATAAGGGGTATTTGGCTCCAGTGTAAGAATATCTTTAATCACACTTTACGCCGTACTCTGTCAATTTGGGCCTCTCGTATAACCGCGGTTGCTGGCACGAGTTTTACCGGCCCTTGTCAACCCTAACTAAGTCAAGCTTTCGCTCATGGCTTAATGTTTGTCACTGCTGACCTCCCTTGGGGGTGTGGCTAAGCAAGGCGTTTTGGGCTACATATGTGTGCCTGATGCCTGCTCCTTTTTTCCTGTCGGAGATGGAGGGCATTCTCACAGGGGTGCGGGTACTTGCATGTGTAAATTGGGTTACAACTGACGTTAAAGTCAGGACCAGGCTTTTGTGTTATTGGGGGTTTTTACGCCCCATCTTGGCATCTTCAGTGCCATGCTTTGGGTTAAGCTACATTAAC